ATAAACGGTGGAATCGTCCGTTGCGGTATATAAAAAACAATCGATTTGAAAATTATGTAAGAAATGAAATGTCACAATATTTTTTTTATACATGTCAAAGTGATGGAAAAGAAAGGATATCTTTTACGTACCCCCCCAGTTTGGCAACTTTTTTTGAAATGATACGAAGGAAAATGTCTCTGTTCAGAAAAGAAAAATCCCCTTCTAATGAATTTTATAATCAGTGGAGTTATAGAAATGAACATAAAAAGAAAAAGTTAAACAATAAATTTTTAAATAGAGTAAAAGCTCTCGACAAAACTCTAAATAAAGAATTTTTTGTTATGAATGTACTCGAAAAAAGAACTAGATTGTGTAATGATAAGACTAAAAAAGAATACTTAACAAAAATATATGATCCTTTCTTGAATGGACCCTACCGGGGACGGATCAAAAAATTGTTTACACCTTCAATCATAAATGAAGCTTCTATAAAAAATTACAGAGAAAGGGTTTGTATAAATAAAATTCATGGTATCCTTCTTATTATTAATTACTTAGAATTTGAACAAAAAACAAATCCATTTGATATAAATGATAGAAAATCATTAGTAACAGAAATTGGTTATTTATTGAATTTAATCAATGAATTGGCTGTAAAATCAACATCAAGTTTAAATTTTAAAAGACTTTTTTTAGTTCCAGAACACGAACAAGTAAGAATTCATTCAGAGGATCAATTAAAAATTTTTAATTTTTTATTCAATGCAGTTAGAACTGTTCCGAACGATAAAACAATAAAAAAAAAATCTATTGGAATAAAAGAAATTAATAAAAAAGTTCCTCGGTGGTCATACAAATTAATCAACGATTTAGAACAACAAGAGGGAGAAACCGAGGAAAGTGTGGTAGAGGATCATGAGATTCGTTCAAGAAAAGCCAAACGCGTAGTGATTTTTACTGATAACCACCAGAATACTGATGCTTATACGAATACCCAAGAAACTAATAATACTGATCAAACAGACGAAATTGCTTTAATACGTTATTCACAACAATCGGACTTTCGTCGAGACATAATCAAAGGCTCTATGCGCGCTCAAAGGCGTAAAACAGTTACTTGGAAACTTTTTCAAGCAAATGTGCATTCCCCCCTTTTTTTGGACCGAATAGACAAATCTTTTTTTTTTTTTTTTGATATTTTGGCGCGTATGAAAATAATTTTTAGAAATTGGATGCGGAAAAACACAGAATTTTCGGATTATACAGAGAAAAAAAAAGAAGAGGACAAAAAAGAAGAAGACAAAAGAAAGGAGAAAGCGCGTATAGAAATAGCAGAAGCCTGGGATAGTATTTTACTTGCTCAAGTAATAAGAGGTTTTTTGTTAGTAACCCAATCAATTCTTAGAAAATATATTATATTACCTTCATTGATAATAGCTAAAAATATAGTCCGTATACTATTATTTCAATTTCCTGAATGGTCTAAGGATTTAAGGGATTGGAATAGAGAAATGCATGTTAAATGTACCTATAATGGCGTTCAATTATCAGAAAAAGAATTTCCAAAAAACTGGTTAACAGACGGTATTCAGATCAAGATCCTATTTCCTTTTCGTCTTAAACCGTGGCACAGATCTAAACTACAAGCCCCTTATAATGATCCAATGAAAAATAAGGATCAAAAAAATGATTTTTGCTTTTTAACAATTTTTGGAATGGAAACTGAACTACCTTTTGGTTCTCCCAGAAAACAACTTTCATTTTTTGAACCCGTTTTTAAAGAACTAAAAAAAAAATTGAAAAAGAAATGTTTTATAATTCTAAGAATTTTAAAAGAACAAACAAAATTGTTTCTAAATGTCTCAAAAGAAACAAAAAAATGGATCATTAAAAGTATTCTGTTTATAAAAGAAATAATAAAAGAACTCTCAAAAATAAACCCAATTACATTATTTGGATTTGGATTGAGAGAAATAGAAGTATATGAATTGAGTGAAACTAAAAAAGATTCGATAATTGGTAATCGGATGATTCCTGAATCGTCGATTCAAATTATATCTCAGGGTTGGACAAATTATTCATTAACAGAAAAAAAAATGCAAGATCTAACTGATAGAACAAATACAATCATAAATCAAATAGAAAAAATTACAAAAGAAAATAAAAAAGGATTTATAACTCCAGATATAAATTTTAGTTCTAACAAAATAAGTTATGATGATAAAAGATCAGAATCACAAAAAAATATTTGGCAGATATTAAAAAGACAAAATGTTAGATTAATCCTTAAGTCACATTATTTTATAAAATATTTCATTGAAAGGATATACATAGATATCTTTCTATGTATCATTAATATTCCTAGCATCAATACAAAACTTTTTCTTGAATCAACAAAAAAAATTATTAATAAATACATTAACGATAATGAAGTAAATCACGAAATAATTGATAAAACAAATCAAAGTGTAATTCCCTTTATTTCGACTATAAAAAAGTCACTTACTAATATTAGTAACAAGAATTCAAAGACTTTTTGTGACTTATCTTACTTTTCACAAACATATGTATTTTACAAATTATCACAAACTCAACTTATTAACTTATATAAGTTAAAATCTGTATTTCAATATAACGGAATGTCTCTTTTTCTTAAGAATGAAATAAAGGATTTTTTTGTTGTAACACAAGAACTATTTCATTCCGAATTAAGACATAAGAATCTTCGCAATTATGGAATGAATCAATGGACAAATTGGTTAAGGAGTCAGTATCAATGTGATGTATCTCACATTAAATGGTCTAGATTAGTACCACAAAAATGGCGAAATATATTAAATCAACACTGTATGGCTCAAAATAAAGATTTATGTGATTTATATGAAAAGGATCAATTAATTAACTACGAAAAAATTTTTGAAACAGATTCATTACTGAATCAAAAAGATAATTTAAAAAAACGATATAGATATGATCTTTTAGCATATAAATTTATTAATTATGAAGATAAGAAGGACTCTTATATTTATGGATCACCATTACAAGTAAAAAATAACCAAGATATTTTTTATAATTACAACACACATACACAAAAATCATTTAATATGCCGGAAGGTATTCCTATTATCCCTATCAATAATTATCTAGTAGAAGATGATATTAGAGATATGGAGATAAATCCGGATAGAAAATATTTTGATTGGAGAATTTTCCATTTTTGTCTTAAAAATAAGGTCGATATTGACGCCTGGATCGATATTGATACTGACACTAACAGTAATAAATATACTAAGACTAGGGTTAATAAGTATCAAATAATTGATAAAATCAATAAGAGGGGTCCTTTTTATCTCACGATTCAGCAAGATCAAGAAATCAACCTATCCAATCAAAAAGGGTTTTTTGATTGGATGGGGATGAATGAAGAAATACTAAGTTGTCCTATATCAAATATGGAATTTTGGTTCTTCCCAGAATTGGGGATACTTTATAATACGTATAAAATTAAACCGTGGGTTATACCAATTAAATTACTAGTTTTAAATTCTAATATAAATGAAAATGTTAGTAAAAACAAAAGCATCACTGGAAATAAAAAAAGAGATCCTTTTATATCAATATCGGAGAATTCAAAAAAATCTTTTGAATTAGAAAACCGAAATCAAGGGGAAAAAGAATACGCGGGCCAAGCGGATTTTAAATCAGCTCTTTCAAACCAAGAAAAAGATGTTGAAGAAGATTATACGGGATCGTACATGAAAAAACATAGAAATAAAAAGCAATACAAGATCAATACAAAAGCGGAGTTTGATTTCTTCCTAAAAAGTTATTTGCATTTTCAATTGAGATGGGATGATTCTTTAAATAAAAAAATAATCAATAACATCAAAGTATATTGTCTCCTGCTTAGACTGATAAATCCAAGAGAAATTACTATATCCTCTATTCAAAGGGGCGAAATGAGTCTGGATATTCTGATGATTAAGAAAGATTTAACTCTTACAGAATTGATTAAAAGGGGAATTTTGATTATTGAACCAATTCGTCTATCTATAAAAAATGATGGAAAATTTATTATGTATCAAACCATCGGTATTTCATTAGTTCATAAAAGTAAACACCAAATTAATCAAAGATACCGAGAAAAAAAACATGCTGATAAGAATTCTAATGAAGCCATTACAAAACATCAAAAGATGACTGGAAATATAGATAAAAATCATTATGATTTGTTTGTTCCTGAAAATATTTTATCACCTAGACGTCGTAGAGAATTGAGAATTCTTATTTGTTTCAATTCTGAGAATAGACATAGAAATGCAGCATTTTGTAATGGGAATAAGGTAAACAGTCAAGTTTTGGATAAAAGCAAAAAATATAAAAAAAAACTTATTAAATTTAAGTTATTTCTTTGGCCCAATTATCGATTAGAAGATTTGGCTTGTATGAATCGTTATTGGTTTAATACCAATAATGGCAGTCGTTTCAGTATGGTAAGGGTACATATGTATCCGCGATTGAAAATGCATTAATAGTACATTTTTGATATATTTCCCATACCATATCTGGTCTATGACGACAAAGAGATGCACACATGCATTGTCTTACATTCCACTGATACACGATACTAATTCAATGACATATCAATTTGATCTAGAAATGAATAAACAAAATATTATTATTTTAGGTCTAAATTTTTATCTTTTGTGAGTGGAGAAAACAACCATCCTTCATCCTTTATGTATACCCTTTCAAATCCAAATAAAATTTACAAATTAAATTTTATTAAAAAAAATTATAAATTAATAACAAAATTAAGATTTTTGTATATACAAAATGAGAGGCATTATTATTACTGATCAATAAAGATATCTATCAATAAAAATTTATTAAAATAAAAAGAGAGGGCGAGAAGATTTCATTTTATGGTAAAAAATTCATTCATCTCAGTTATTTCACAAGAAGAAAAAGACGAAAACAGAGGATCTGCTGAATTTCAAATAGTTAGTTTCACCAATAGGATACGAAGACTTACTTCACATTTAGAATTACACAAAAAAGACTATTTATCTCAGAGAGGTTTACGTAAAATTCTGGGAAAACGTCAACGACTGCTGTCTTATTTGTCAAAGAAAAATAGAATATGTTATAAAGAATTAATTAATCGGTTGGATATTCGGGAGTCAAAAACCCGTTAATTTGAAAAGGCATTTTTAATTATTTGATTTATTAGATCTTGAATTTTAATGAACTTTTTTTCGTTTTCAGCAATTCATGAAAGAATGAATCGAGGAAAAACCGATGAATATACCAGCTACAAGAAAAGACCTCATGATAGTCAATATGGGCCCCCACCACCCATCAATGCATGGTGTTCTTAGACTCATCATTACTCTAGATGGTGAAGATGTTATTGATTGTGAACCAATATTGGGTTATTTACACCGAGGGATGGAAAAAATTGCGGAAAACCGAACAATTATACAATATTTGCCTTATGTAACACGTTGGGATTATTTAGCTACTATGTTCACAGAAGCAATAACTGTAAATGGACCGGAACAGTTGGGAAATATTCAAGTACCTAAAAGAGCTAGCTATATCAGAATAATTATGTTGGAGTTGAGTCGTATAGCTTCTCATCTGTTATGGCTTGGTCCTTTTATGGCGGATATTGGTGCACAAACTCCCTTTTTCTATATTTTCAGAGAAAGAGAATTAGTATATGATCTATTCGAAGCTGCCACCGGTATGAGAATGATGCATAATTATTTTCGTATCGGAGGAGTAGCGGCCGATCTACCTCATGGTTGGATAGATAAATGTTTGGATTTCTGCGATTATTTTTTAACAAGAGTTGCTGAATATCAAAAACTTATTACACGAAATCCTATTTTTTTAGAACGAGTCGAGGGAGTAGGCATTATTGGTAGAGAGGAAGTAATAAATTGGGGTTTATCGGGACCAATGCTGCGAGCTTCCGGAATACAATGGGATCTTCGTAAAGTTGATCATTATGAGTGTTACGATGAATTTGATTGGGAGGTACAGTGGCAAAAAGAAGGAGATTCATTGGCTCGTTATCTAGTCCGAATTGGTGAAATGATAGAATCTATAAAAATTATTCAACAGGCTCTGGAAGGAATTCCAGGGGGACCCTATGAGAATTTAGAAATACGATACTTTGATAGAGAAAGGAATCCGGAATGGAATGATTTTGAATATAGATTTATTAGTAAAAAGCCTTCTCCTACATTTGAATTGCCGAAACAAGAACTTTATGTGAGAGTCGAAGCCCCAAAGGGAGAACTGGGAATTTTTCTGATAGGGGATCAGAGCGGTTTTCCTTGGAGATGGAAAATTCGCCCCCCGGGTTTTATCAATTTGCAAATTCTTCCTCAGTTAGTTAAAAGAATGAAATTGGCTGATATTATGACGATACTAGGTAGTATAGATATCATTATGGGAGAAGTTGATCGTTGAAATGATAATTGATATACCAGAAGTACAAGAGATTGATTCTTTTTCTAGATTAGAGTTTTTAAAAGAGGTTTATGGAATTATATGGGTGCTTATTCCTATTTTGACTCTTGTATTGGGAATCACAATAGGCGTACTGGTAATTGTATGGTTAGAAAGAGAAATATCCGCAGGGATACAACAACGTATTGGACCTGAATACGCCGGCCCTTTGGGAATTCTTCAAGCTCTAGCAGATGGGGCAAAACTGGTTTTCAAAGAAAATCTTCTTCCATCTAGGGGGGATACCCGTTTATTCAGTATCGGGCCATCCATAGCAGTCATATCAATTTTAGTAAGCTATTCAGTAGTTCCTTTTGGCTATCACCTTGTTTTAGCGGATCTCAATATCGGCGTTTTTTTATGGATTGCCATTTCCAGTATTGCTCCAATTGGACTTCTTATGTCAGGATACGGGTCAAATAATAAATATTCCTTTTTAGGTGGTCTACGAGCTGCTGCTCAATCGATTAGTTATGAAATACCATTAACTTTATGTGTGTTATCAATATCTCTACGTGCGATTCGTTGATACATAGACATAAACTTTTCTTTATTCCTTCCTTTCAAAGAAAGGGTTGGAATGAATTAAGTAGCTATCTTCATTTTTTTTATTCATTATTCGGGTTGATGAACTAAATCAAATAGTTATATGAGTGAAAGAAAACAGCTTATATATAAATTCGCAGTAAAAAGATTGAGTCTCATTTTCTATGTATAAGAGTTAGAGAGTTAAGCGGAAATAAACATAAACAGAAGCGACCGTTTCCCCCAAGATTGGTTGATTAGTCATCCTGACTTGAAGCGGGCTCAAAAGATCAACCGTATTGAGTTTTCACTATCATTTGTATGTATTACCACAGCGGGGGGTTGAGCAAAAACGAGTGGATGGTTAGAAACACCAAGATATGTAAAGGATTAGTAATGGAGATTATGTAAATTCTCCAAAAGGACATTTTTACATAATATAGAATACTCATTGGGGCTTTAAATTGGTAGAAATGATCAGGCAATACTCCCCACGACACGATTCCAATCCAGAGTATGCTCCTATCCACCGATTAAATAAATAACTATTGGGAACGAAATAATCCTTTACTTTATTTTGTAAGCCCCCTTTTTCTCAGAAATAGAAAGAAGAATAGGAACGAAAAAAAGAGAAAGAAATCCAATTCCAATAAAAAAATAAAAAAGATATCTTTTTTATTTTTTTCTTTCCCAGATACATATTAATAGGTATAGAATTTGTGTCATAATTCATGAATTAATTATAGAATTTTTTTCGTACGTGAAATCAACGGGTTATTGATATTTCTACAAGAAGTATTTTATTGAACAATTAAGTTATTACTCAACAAAGAAGAATTAAAATTCTTATTGAAATTATTAAAGATTAAAGAAAGGGTGAGATCAATTCAGAAGTACTTTTTTTATTTATTATTAAATATTAAATAATTATAACAGACAGAATTCAATTGGTCTAATTTAGGACCGTCCAATAGATTTTGACTTTATCCATCCTACAAACGTATCAAGATAAAATAATACTGACGCGATCCTTAGATTTATTTCTGGCCTTCAAGGAGCCGTATGAGGTGAAAATCTCATGTACGGTTCTGTAATAGCGATGGTAACAGTAATGGTATCACCGACTATAATTATCTAACAGTTCAAGTACAATTGATATAGTTGAGGCGCAATCAAAATACGGTTTTTGGGGATGGAATTTGTGGCGTCAGCCTATAGGGTTTATCATTTTTATCATTTCTTCCCTAGCAGAATGCGAGAGATTACCTTTTGATTTACCAGAAGCAGAAGAAGAATTAGTAGCAGGTTATCAAACCGAATACTCGGGTATAAAATTTGGTTTATTTTATGTTGCTTCCTATCTAAACCTATTAGTTTCTTCATTATTTGTAACAGTTCTTTACTTGGGAGGTTGGAATATCTCTATTCCGGACATATATGTTTCTGAGCTTTTTGAAATAAATAAAACATGTGGAGTTTTTGGAGCGACAATTGGTATCTTTATTACATTAGCTAAAACTTATTTGTTCTTGTTCATTCCTATCACAACAAGATGGACTTTACCGAGGCTAAGAATGGACCAACTATTGAATCTTGGATGGAAATTTCTTTTACCTATTTCTCTCGGTAATCTATTATTAACAACTTCTTCCCAACTCTTTTCGCTGTAAGGGAAATTTACAACTTGTCTCAAACAAGAGAAATAAACAAACATAAAATTATTCATAATATATATTAACGATATGTTCTCTATGGTAACTGGGTTCATGAATTATGGTCAACAAACAGTACGAGCTGCAAGGTACATTGGTCAAAGTTTCATGATTACTTTATCTCACGCAAAGCGTTTACCCGTAACTATTCAATATCCTTATGAAAAATTAATCACCGCGGAGCGTTTCCGCGGTCGAATCCATTTTGAATTTGATAAATGTATTGCTTGTGAAGTATGTGTTCGTGTATGTCCTATAGATCTACCTGTTGTTGATTGGAAATTGGAAACTGATATTCGCAAGAAACGGTTGCTTAATTACAGTATTGATTTCGGAGTCTGTATATTTTGTGGTAATTGTGTTGAGTATTGTCCAACAAATTGTTTATCAATGACTGAAGAATATGAACTTTCTACTTATGATCGTCACGAATTGAATTATAATCAAATTGCTTTGGGTCGTTTACCAATGTCAGTAATTGATGATTATACAATTCGAACAATTTTTTATTCGCCTCAAAAAAAATAAGTAAATCTCTCGATTAAAGAATAATTTATAATTACTTTACTAATACTATTACTTTACTAATAAATAATACTAAGGTTAAGTTTTGATCTAATCTAAAGGAATCGGGTTTCTTTCGTTTTGTTTGGTCAATAACTACAAATCCCAACTATTGATTAGTTGGTTAAGAATCACGTCTTAATTTGGATTGAAAATCCATTAATTAATATATCTGTAATTATTTTTACATATATAGTTTCAAATTAGAACTACTCTTTCAGATAACGAATTAAATTAGTCCAATAATTGTACTTACATTTATTCATATCCCTTAGTATTTATTTACTTAGGATTTAATTAGGAATTGCTCAAAAATTATAATTTTTTTTTTCTGTTCGGATTTCAATAAGGTCATGAAAAACATTTCTATTTATTTATCTCTTATTTTACATATAATGGATTTGCCCGGACCAATACATGATTTTCTTTTAGTCTTTCTGGGATCGGTTCTTATACTAGGAGGTATGGGAGTGGTATTATTTACCAACCCCATTTATTCTGCCTTTTCATTGGGACTGGTTCTTGTTTGTATATCCTTATTCTATATTCTATTAAACTCCTATTTTGTAGCTGCTGCACAACTCCTTATTTACGTGGGAGCTATAAATGTTTTAATCGTATTTGCTGTGATGTTTATGAATGGTTCAGAATATTACAAAGATTTGAATCTTTGGACCGTTGGGGATGGGGTTACT